ATTCGGGTTTTATAAGTTATTTGGAACAACCAGATTTTCGTCGATCCGTAATCAAAGGATCTATGCGCACTCTAAGGCGGAAAGTGGTTATTTGGGGACCGTCTCTAGGAAATGCCCATTCCCCGCTTTTTTTCGAAAAAATGGAAAATTTTCCTTTTCCTATATCCGACCTAATGAAAGTTTTTTCTAATATTAGAGATTGGCTTGCTACAAAGTCAGAATTAGAAATTTTAGATCAAAAATTTAAAATAAAAAAAGACTACCAGAAAACGGGAATAGAAATATGGGATAACATTCCACATAGACAAAAAACAAGAAGTATTCTGTTAATAGCTCAAGCAATTTTTAGAAAATATATTAAATTTCCCTTATTGATAATAGCTAAGAATATTGGCCGTATTTTATTAGGGCAATCTCCGGAATGGTATGAGGATTTCCAAGATTGGAATAGAGAAATTTATTTAAGATGCAGCTTGAATGGTATTCAATTCTACAAAAAAAATTTTCCTAAAAATTGGTTAAAACAAGGTTTTCAGATAAAAATCCTATATCCTTTTCATTTGAAACCTTGGCACAGCTCTAAGCGACGACTCTCTAAAAGATATCTAAAGAAACAAGATGATTTTGATTCTTGTTTTTTAACAGTTTCAGGAATGGAAATGGAATATCCTTTTGGTCCTCCTCGAAAAACACCTTCCTTTTTTGAACCCATTTTTAAAGATATAGACTTTAAAGTCGAACTCAGAAAATTGAATTTTAGAGTTCGAAGATTTTTAAAAAAAATAAAAAAGAAAGAAACAAAAGCATTTTTATTTGTAAAACGAATAATAAAACAACTTTTCAAAGGAAAGACAATTCCATTTTTTATACCGAGAGAAATATATGAATCAAGTGAAACTAAAAAAGAAAAGGATTCTATAATCAGCAATCAGATAATTAATGAATCAGTTAGTCAAATTCGATCTACAGGTTGGACAAATTATTCAGAGGCGGAAGAAGAAATGCAAAATAGGATTGATAGAAGAAGCACAATCAGAAATCAAATAGAAATAATGAAAAAAGAGAAAAAAAAAGAAAGGCCAGGAATAAAAAAAAATCAAAATAATAATGGAGAATCACCGACAAAAATTGGGAAAATATTTAAAAGAAAAAATATTCAATTAATAGTTAAATTTTTCATTGAAAAAGTATACATAGATATCTTTCTATGTATCATTAATATGCGCAGAATTGCTCTACAACTTTTTATCGCATCAACAAAAAAAATTCTTGATAAATACATTTACAATAACGAAACAAATCAAGAAAGCATTAATAAAACAAAACAAAATAAAGTCAATTTTATTTTGCCTATGACTATAAAAAGGGCTTTTGATAATCTTAGAAATAGTAAGGGGAAGCCCCATATTGACTTATCTTACTTGTCACAAAACTATGTATTTTTTAAATTATCACAAAGCCAAGTTATTAACTTCAATAAGTTAAGATCTATTCTTCAATATAATCGACCGTCTTTTTTTCTTAAGACTGAAATAAAGGATTTTTTTGGAAGACAAGGAATATTTCATTCCGAATTAAGACATAAGAAACTTCCAAATTATGGAATGAATCCATGGAAAAACTGGTTAAGAGGTGATTATCAATACGATTTATCTCAGATTACATGGTCTAGATTAGTCCCACAAAAATGGAGAAATGGAATCAATCAATCCCATACGTCTGAAAATAAAGATTTAAACAAATGGTATTCCTATGAAAAAGACCCATTAGTTGATTACAAAAAAAAACAAAATTCGAAAGTATATTTATTTTCAAATAAAGAGGAGAATTTTCAAAAAAACTATAGATATGATCTTTTATCATATAAATATATTCATTCTGAAACTAAGAAGAACTCCTATATTTATAGATCATCATTAGAAACAAAAAAGAACCAAGAAAATTCCACCAGAAATAAAGAAAAATTTTTTAACATACTCAAGAATATTCCTATCAATAATTATCTAGGAAAAAGTTATAGTTATATTAGATATATGGAAAAAAATCCAGATAGAAAATATTTGGTTTGTAAAATTAAAAAAAATATTAAGGCTAAACCTAAACCTAATAAGGACCAAAAAATTGATAAAATTCATAATGATGGTCTTTTTTATCTTCCGATTCATTCAAATTCCGAAATCAATTACAAATACAAAAGGGTCTTTTTTGATTGGATGGTAATGTTTTTTGATTGGATGGGAATGAATGAAAAAATCTTAATGTTAAATCGATTCACATCGACTCCGAAAGTTGTGTTCTTTCCAGAGTTTGTGATACTTTATGATAAATATAAAAAGAAACCTTGGTTTATCCCAAGCAAATTACTTCTTTTTAATTTGAATATAAATCCAAATTTTAGTGAAAATAAAAATATCAATGTAAAGGAAGAAGAGGATGAGGATGTAAAGGAAGAAGAGGATGAGTATTTTTTTGGAAAGCAAGTTGGAAAGCAAGAAAACGATGAGGATTTTTTAAATTTTAGCCCATCAAATTCAAAACAATATTTTAAATTAAAGAATCAAAACAATATTGAAGAATCTTTTTTACAACCGATCCGAAAACTAAGAATCGTCCTTAAAGGAGATTTTCCCTTGCAATTACAATGGAATGGACGTGTGAATAAATTGAATCAAAAAATGATAGATAATATCCCGGCATACGGTCTCCTGCTTAACCTGATAAAAGTAAGAAAAATTGTTCTATCCAATATTAAAAGGAAAGAAATGAATCTGGATATAATGATTGAGCGTTTGGATCTTACAGAATTAATCAAAAATAGAATATTAATTATGGAACGTACCCGTCTATCTGTAAAAAATGACGGACAGTTTTTTATGTATCAAATCATAGGTATTTCATTGGTTCATAAAAATAAGCATCAAAGTAATCAAAGATACCGAAAACCAAAAAATGTTACTAAGAATAATTTTGATGAATCCATTCCAAGACATAAAAGAAAAACTCTAAATAAAGACAAAAAGATTTATGATTTGCTTGTTCCTGAAAAAATTTTATCGTCTAGACGTCGTAGAGAATTGAGAATTCTAATTTCTTTCAATTTGAATTTAACGACTAGGAATGGTGTGCATAGAAATACAGTATTTTGCAAGGAAAACAAGATAAAAAACTGGAGTCAATTTTTGGATGAAAGTAAACATTTTGACAGAAAAAAAAATGAATTAATGAAATTAAAGTTCTTTTTTTGGCCTAATTATCGATTAGAAGATTTAGCTTGTATGAATCGCTATTGGTTTGATACCAATAATGGGAGCCGCTTGAGTATGTTAAGGATATATATGTATCCATGATTTAAAATTTTGAGTTTCCTATATATTATCTTGTTCTATCAATCATATTTTTCATTTTTTCTTCTGTCCGGCATCTGTATATATTGATGTTATATGCAAGCAACCAGATGGACATATGCGCTGTCTTACACCCCAGTCTAGTATACTGCAATACTAAGCAAATGACGTAGGAAATGGCGTATCCATTAAAGCTATAAATTAATCAACAGAATCTTCGTAGTAAACTATTTGGTAGCGTCTTTTTCTATCACTATCCAAATTAACTCCAAAATCGGATTGATTAATCTTAATTGATAAAATCCGGAGTCTATAAATAAATTATGATTATTGTGTATACTACATTAAAATTTCTGACATTATTATTACTGATCAATAAAATAAATATCTGTAAAAAGGGGAGTGTGAAATTCTTTTATGGTAAAAAATTCATTTATTTCAATTATTTTGCAAGAACAAGAAGAAAACAAAGAAAACAGAGGATCTGTTGAATTTCAAGTAGTTAGTTTCACCAATAAGATACGGAGACTTACTTCACATTTGGAATTGCACAAAAAAGACTATTTATCTCAGAGAGGTCTGCGGAAAATTCTGGGAAAACGTCAACGGTTGCTGGCTTATTTATCAAAAAAAAATAGAGCGCGTTATAAAGAATTAATAGGACAGTTGGATATTCGAGAGAGAAAAACTCGTTAATTTGAAGAGTTAGTTTGAATTATTCGCTTAAAGTTTGATGAACTTCTTTTCACTTTCAGCAATTCATGGAAGAATGAATCAGGAAAAACCTATGACTGTACCATCTACAAGAAAAGACTTCATGATAGTCAATATGGGACCTCACCACCCATCAATGCATGGTGTTCTTCGACTCATTGTTACTCTAGATGGTGAAGATGTTATTGACTGTGAACCAATATTGGGTTATTTACACAGAGGTATGGAAAAAATTGCGGAAAATCGAACAATTATACAATATTTGCCTTATGTAACGCGTTGGGATTATTTAGCTACTATGTTCACAGAAGCAATAACTGTAAATGCGCCAGAGCAATTAGGCAATATTCAAGTGCCTAAAAGGGCCAGTTATATCAGAGTCATTATGTTGGAGTTAAGTCGGATAGCTTCACATTTGTTATGGCTCGGCCCTTTTATGGCAGATATTGGGGCACAGACTCCTTTCTTCTATATTTTTCGAGAAAGAGAATTGATATATGACCTATTCGAAGCTGCCACCGGTATGCGAATGATGCACAATTTTTTTCGTATTGGAGGAGTCACTGCTGATTTACCTCATGGCTGGATAGATAAATGTTTGGATTTTTGCGATTATTTTTTAACAGGAATTGCTGAATATCAAAAGCTTATTACACGGAATCCCATTTTTTTAGAACGAGTTGAAGGAGTAGGCATTATTGGTGGAGAGGAAGCAATAAATTGGGGTTTGTCGGGACCAATGTTACGAGCTTCCGGAATACAATGGGATCTTCGTAAAGTTGATCATTATGAGTGTTACGACGAATTTGATTGGGAAGTCCAATGGCAAAAAGAGGGGGATTCATTAGCTCGTTATTTAGTACGAATCAGTGAAATGACAGAATCCATAAAAATTATTCAACAGGCTCTAGAAGGAATTCCGGGAGGGCCCTATGAAAATTT